ATCATATATGCCACAAGACTTTTATGTAATTTTATGTAATAAGAAAACAATTTTACTCGGATACGTTTGTAAAAGACTAGGATGAATAAAAAAAGATAATGAATTTTTGAATAACTAAAAAAACTGGGTAAGGTGTCAAACAGATTTTTTTAGGGAGTAGAGTTGGGGATAGAGGGACTTGAACCCTCACGATTTTAAAAGTCAACGGATTTTCATCTTACTATAAATTTCATTGTTGTCAGTATTGACATGTAGAATGGGACTCTATCTTTATTCTCGTCCGATTAACAAGTTCTACAAAAGATCTATCAGACTATGGAGCGAATGATTTGATCAATGAATATTCGATTTTGTCTTCAACTTCGAATTGATTCACAACATTTCTATTTTTATTTAAAATTTGATTTATAAAAAAAAATAGAAATAGAGATTCAGGTTGTGGTCGTCATTTTTGAGATTGTTTTGTGTTACCTATACTTATGCAATATAAGTTGCAATTTTTGGTTTTTCTCCTTCATCCTTTTTGATTTGAAGTTTCGATCAAAGGAAAAGGATTCCTTTCTCAACACAAGGTAGTGAACTCCATTTGTTAGAACAGCTTCCATTGAGTCTCTGCACCTATCCCTTTTTTCTCGCTTTCTAAACTCTTGTTTGTTTGCGTAAACCAGGATTTGGCTCAGGATTGCCCATTGTTAATTCCAGGGTTTCTCTGAATTTGAAAGTTATCACTTGGTAGGTTTCCATACCAAGGCTCAATCCAATTAAGTCCGCAGCGTCTACCAATTTCGCCATATCCCCTTTATTGCTTTGAGATTAGCATCTCATTATGATGTCTTTCCACTTTTTCTTATGCCGAAACCCTTGAATTCATTACATATAGATACTGATTTTATTTCTTTCGTATCTTCTTTCATTTTTATTGATATTTTTGAGCCCCATATTGATTTGGTCTAATCAAAAAGGATTCTATCATTTTTGTATTTGCAATTCAATATGGTTATATACTACATAACATATATATATGTTCCTCTTATTCTAATTTTTGTATGAAATTAAATGAAATACTCGAACGGTCGATTCTTTTTTTTTTTTTAACTTCCATGAAAAAAAAGATTATGATTGTTATTTAAACTTAGAATTCTATTTCTATAATGTATAATGTAAAAAGATTCTAAGTCTACTTCGTAGATTTGATTTCGAATTAGATTCTCAATTCGAATCTAAACCATTCTATTCTAATTAATATTAGAAAAAAATTCGAATAATTGGAATATTAGAAATAAAAAAAAAAAAAAAAGACAAAAAGTAAAAAAAAATAATAGGATTAGGCTAGAACAAAAAAACAAGAATTTAAAATTAGATGTCATTTAACTTCAAAAAAAAAAAAAAGATTTCTGATCAAATTCCGATTTTCTTATTTTGAAACTAATGAAATATAAATTTTAAAGTAGATATCTTGCTATATTCTATTAATTAATGTATTAATAGTTATGTTTTATTTATTTAATGAAAGTCACCATTTCTATTTCTATTTATTTGAGCTATTTTCTGTTCTAGAATATATAGAATATGATTAATTTTAAATAGATAAGGATGAATATGAATCGAATAGTGAATTGATACGATCTAGTAGTTTAGTGAATTTGTATGCATCCGCTATTTTCGTTATTTGAGCCTGCTTAGCTCAGAGGTTAGAGCATCGCATTTGTAATGCGATGGTCATCGGTTCGATTCCGATAGCCGGCTTTTCTCTATTTTTTAGATTTTTTACATGATTTTTAATGTTCTTTCAAAATGAAAGAAGATTGAAAAGACTTCTTTCATTTCACCTTTTTCCAAGAGTTACCACTCCATTTATTTATTTATATTATGTTATATAAACTTCCATTTCCATATAGGAATATATATTGGGTAAAGGGGTTAGATATTGGGTAAAGGGGTTAGATCTTTGCAAAATAAATCAAGAAAAAAAAAAGGGGGAAATTTTTGTGATTTATTATTTTATATATATTGTATATACAATAAAAACAATCTGTATATTAAGAGAATACATCTCCTTACTCTTTGTATTCCAATAGTTTATTTTATTGGATTTCACTTCATTTATCATTATCATTTAGTTCAGTTTTAATTTTGTTTAGTTTTTTTTTATTTCAATAAAAAAAGGAGTCTTTATGTCACGTTACCGAGGGCCTCGTTTTAAAAAAATACGCCGTCTGGGGGCTTTACCGGGACTAACTAGTAAAAGGCCTAGAGCAGGAAACGATCTTAGAAACCAATCACGCTCCGGAAAAAAATCTCAATATCGTATTCGTTTAGAAGAAAAACAAAAATTGCGTTTCCATTATGGTCTTACAGAACGCCAATTACTTAAATATGTTCGTATTGCCGGAAAAGCCAAGGGGTCAACAGGTCAAGTTTTACTACAATTACTTGAAATGCGTTTGGATAACACCCTTTTTCGATTGGGTATGGCTTTGACTATTCCTCAAGCGCGCCAATTAGTTAATCATAGACATATTTTAGTTAATGGTCGTATAGTGGATATACCAAGTTATCGCTGCAAACCCCGAGATATTATTACAGTAAAGGATGAACAAAAATCTAGAACTTTGGTTCAAAATCTTCTTGATTCAGCCGCGCACGAGGAATTGCCAAAACATCTGACTCTTCACACATTCCAATATGAAGGATTAGTCAATCAAATAATAGATAGGAAATGCGTCGGTTTGAAAATAAATGAATTGCTTGTCGTAGAATATTATTCTCGACAGACTTAATAAACTTAACTTAAGTAAAATAAATAACTAAAAACAAAAGTTTGGACAACTCTCCTTTGCCCTCTTTTTAGATTAAAAGTAAAAAGGCACAAGGTAAGGGATTTTTTCTGGGAATCTTTTTTCTATTCATGTATCATAGATTAGTAGGGAGATTTGTATCCCTTGTTTGCTCTTCCCAGCATTTTCCGTATCAAAGAAATTAGGAATAGAGAATCTGTTCCAAAATCAAAGCAAGGTCTAACTATTTTATATCTATTCTTATTTATTTAATTTGATACATTGTGGTCAATCATATAAGATTGGTGAATTAGTTGAAAGTACGGAAAGAGAGGGATTCGAACCCTCGGTAAACAAACGTCTACATAACAGTTCCAATGTTACGCCTTGAACCACTCGGCCATCTCTCCTACATCAGGATTATGACTGAGTACCTGGGTGAATAGCGAGTTATTCATAGTTTTTTTTAGATTATGGTTAATAGATACTCCCTTCTTTTTAACCGGAAAAAATTGGAAGTAGATAGAAGTCTTTTTTTATTTTAATGTTTAATGAGTCTACTTTTATGTTAGTTCGTACTGTGCAATTCCTTTGTTTGTGGGATCATTTTCTCACAAAAGGTAATGAAAAGAGTTATAGAATGGATTACTACCTATGCCGAGATCGCGTATAAATGGAAATTTTATTGATAAAACCTTTTCAATTGTAGCCAATATCTTATTACGAGTCATTCCGACAACTTCCGGAGAAAAAGAGGCATTTACTTATTACAGAGATGGTGCGATTTGATTATCATTATCTTTTTTTATTTCGCCGATTTTGAATAGAAAGAAAAACGAGTAGTGAAAAAAAAAATCTACGCTTGTTGAAGGTGAAGTTCATAATATAAAAAAACAATTCCTTCTGTCATGTATCCACGATTAATGCAACCTTAGATGCTTCAATTGTGAATTCTAGTATTGAGCAAAAGGTTTTTACCTATGTATGGATTCCCTTATTTATTATAGATCAATCCTACTACACTAATACGAATAGGCAGGTGGCACAGGGGAAGAAGCACTACGCCGAGAAATCAACAACACGAAAACTTTCTTCAAAAAGATTCCTTTTCTTTCTTCTTCTTTGGATTGGGACTAATTAAAATGGTTGGAACAATAAATATCCATCTCGTTCGTACTTTGGATACCCGTATAACCATTGAAGACTGTTGAAGTGACTAATTCCTGGAAATTTAGGGGCGTTGAGAACAAAGAAATTGTTAGAGTTTCCATTTTTATTTTTATCTAGCATGAACACACTTGGTAGTAAGAAAAGATCTTTTGCAAGAAGGTTGGCTAGGGATTTCTTGTAAAAACATTAGCCCCACTTAGTTCATAATGACATCAATTTTTTCCATATAAAATTTTCATTATGCACATCATTATGCACATAAAGGAGGAGCCGTATGAGGTGAAAATCTCATGTACGGTTCTGAAACGGAGAATTCTTTAAATCGAATAACGACCGTAACGGATGTCGGCTCAATCCGAAGGAAATTATGCGGAAGCATTACAGAATTATTATGAAGCTATGCGACTAGAAATTGATCCCTATGATCGAAGTTATATACTCTATAATATAGGCCTTATCCACACAAGTAATGGGGAACATACAAAAGCTTTAGAATATTATTTTCGGGCATTAGAACGAAATCCCTTTTTACCACAAGCTTTTAATAATATGGCTGTGATCTGTCATTACGTGCGACTATCTCCACTATAGAAAAAAAAAAGAACGAACGAACAGCTAGTAAACAAAATACTAGAAACAGAAAAAAAGGGCTTTCTACATAAGCATCGTCAAAAACGATTTTTTATCAGCTGTAGCAAATAAATAAACTTCATAGATCGAAATATGAAGTGAAGACTAGATATGCCTAAATACTTTCTTCTATGGATAAATAAAGGATTTAATTGATAGAGGAAGCACCGTAAAGATCAATTGACAAGGTTTTAGACCGATACAAGAAGAGCTGTTTATTTATCTCATAATATAAGATAAATCTTAGGAATCTACTTATGTAATAGAGTAGGATCCCCTAAGGTATTGAGCAGCGGTGTAGCATCAGATCCTAAAGACAGTAAGTCTTTTTCTTTTTTATGAAGTAGAAGTATCAAGAAAAGTCTTTTTCAAAGATTCTATATAAAGTTTTCTATGAAAGCGGGATAGTTACCTTTCAGAAAA